AAAAACCTCTTGTGACTCTTCTTTTCGACTATAAACGGTGGAATCGTCCATTGCGATATATAAAAAACAATCGATTTGAAAATGCAGTAAGAAATGAAATGTCACAATATTTTTTTTATACATGTCGAAATGATGGAAAAGAAAAAATATCTTTTACGTATCCACCTAGTTTGTCAACCTTCCGGGAAATGATAAAAAGAAAAATGGATTTGTTCACAGAAGAAAAACGGCCCCCTGATGAATTGTATGATCATTGGATTTCTACTAATGAACAAAAAAAGAAGAATCTCAGCAAAGAATTTCGAAATCGAATTGAAGTTCTAAAAAAAGGATCCATTACTCTAGATGTGCTGGAAAAAAAGAGTAGATTATGTAATGATGAGACTAAAAAAGAATACTTGCCTAAAATAGATGATCCCTTTTTGAATGGTCCCTATCGCGGAAGGAGAAACATTTTTTTTTCTTCCTCAATCAGAAATGAAACTTCGATAAAAAATGACATCGAGAAAAGATGGATAAATAAGATCCAGGGTATACTTTTTACTACTGATTATGATTATGAAAAATTGGAAGAGAAAATAGATACATTTGATCAAAATTCATTATCAACAGAAAAAAAAAATGATTTATTTCCGTTTTCAAAAATGGAATTCAAAATCCAACAAGGAAGAATTGTCTTCGAAGATCAAATCAATATTTGCAAATTCATCTTCATCCAAAATGTCAATCCAGAGTCTAAAAGACTAAAAGAAATAAGTAAAAAAGTAAAAAGATGGTCATCCAAATTAATCGATGATTTGGAACAACAAGAAGGAGAAAATGAAGAAACTATAGCCGAGAATCATGAGATTCGTTCAAGAAAAGCCAAACGTGTAGTTATCTTGAATGATAACAAAGAAAACAATGATATTAATAAAAAAAGCAATAATAATCCGGATGAAAGAGACGAAGTGGCTTTGATACGGTATTCCCAACAATCCGATTTCCGTAGAGACATCATCAAAGGTTCCATGCGTGCCCAAAGACGTAAGACAAGCATCGGGTCGTTTTTTCAAGCAAATTTGCATTCCCCTCTTTTTTTGGAGAGAATAGACAACCCCCCTTTGTCTTTTGACATCTCCCAAATACAAAAATTCATTTTAAAAAAATGGAAAAAAGCAACACAATTAGAATTAAGAATTCTAGATTATACACAAGAAAAGGAAAAAGAAAAAAAAGAAGAATACAAAAGACAAGAAAAAGTACGAATAGAAATAGCGGAAGCACGGGATAACAATCTATTTGCTCAAATAATAAGAGGATCATCGTTATTAATCGAGTATTTTGTTAGAAAAAATATGCTGTTACAATCATTGATAATTGTTAAAAATACAGTACGTATACTAGTATTTCAATTTCCAGAATGGTCAGAGGACTTTAAGGATTGGAAGAACGAAATGCATATTAAATGCACCTATAATGGTGTTCCATTATCAGAAACCGAATTTCCAAAAAACTGGTTAATAAATGGTATTCAAATAAAAATACTATTTCCCTTTTTCTTTAAACCTTGGCACAAATCTAAGGTACAATCTCTTCAAAAAGATCCACGAAAAAAAAAAAATGATTTTTGTTTTTTAACAGTTTGGGGAATGGAAACTGACCTTCCTTTTGGTTCTCCCCGAAAACGACTGTCGTTTTTTAACCCCATTTTCAAAGAAATTCAAAAAAAAATTCGAAAATGGAAAAAAAAGTCTTTTTTTGTGATACGAATTTTAAAAAAAAAAAAATTTTTAGTTGGATTGAAACAAATACAAATATCTGAATTAAACGAAACTAAAAAAGAAAAAGATAGGAGAATTCCTAATCAAATGATTTCTGAATCATCCCTTACCATTCCCATTCAATCTATGGATTTGAAAGATTTTTCAGTTACCGAAACAAAAATGAAAGATCTGGCTGATAGAACAAACACAATCATGAATCGGATAAAAAAAATACAAAATCAAAAAGACAATAATAACGAGTTTATAACTAATGATAGGAATAGTAATTGTAATAAAACAACTTCTCTCAATAAATTATTAGTATCAATAAGAAAAAGTTTGAAGAAATTAAAAAAAAAAAATGTACGATTAATACGAAAATCCTATTTGAGAATCAATTTGATTATTCAAAAGATATACATAAAAGTATTTTTATGTATCATTCATAAGAATAAGAATAGTCCGAGAATCACTACACAACTTTTTGAATTATCAAAAAACGAATTTGATAAATTGATTTCCAATAATGAAATAAATAAAGAAAAAATGAATAAAACAAGTGCTATTCACATTATTTGGACTCTCAAAAAACGGTTTTTTGATATTACTAAAAAGAATTCAAAAAATTTGAGCAACTTATCCTACTTTTCACAAGCGTATGTATTTTACCAAATATATAAAACTCAAATTTATAGAGATCTTCTTCAATATAAGGAAACATCTCTTTTTCTTAAGAAAGAAATAAACGAAACAGAAGGAATACTTCATTTGGAATTAGGGCATAAAAATCTTTTTAATTACACAATTGTTGAATGGAAAAACTCTTTAAGTAAGTATTATCAATATGAATTATCACGGATTCAATGGTATCGATTAGTACCCCACAAATGGCGAAACAGAGTGAATCAAAGATCTATTATGACTGAAAATAAGGATTTTCAAAAAAGTCATTCAGCTGAAAAAGACCAATCCATTTTTTACAAAAAATTAATTCCTTTTGAATTGAATTCCTTCTCTAATGAAAAATATACTATTAATTTTCAAAAATACTATAAATATGCACTTTTCTCATATCAATCCATTAATTATGACGATAGAAAGGATTCATATATTTCTGTATCACCATTATGGATAAATAATTCGCAAGAAAGTTGTTATAATTCCAATATATACAACATAAAGAAAAGTGTCTTAGTTGATATGTCAGAACGTATTATCCCTATATATAATTATATATATAATTATTTCGGACAGAACCAAAATATGACTCTAGATAAATTTCCAGATACAAAATATTTTGATTGGAAAATTCTCTATTTGTGCTTTAGAAAGAAAGGGGATATTTATTCCTGGATCGCTATCGATACCAATATCAATTTCAATAATAATACAAATACTAACATTAAAGTCAATAATTATCCAATAGTTGGTAAAATTGATAAAAAAGACCTTGTTTATCTTCAAATTGATAAAGATCAGAAAATCAAGATTTCAAAAAAAAAAAAAAGCCTTTTTGATTGGATGGGAATGAATGAAGAAATACTAAGGCGTTCGATTTCGAATCTAAAACTTTGGTTCTTTGGCGAATTTGTGCTTCTTTATAATACATATAAAATGAACCCCTGGATAATCCCGGCCAAAGAACTTCTTTTCAATTTCAATGAAACTGTTAGTGAAAATAAAAACATTACTAAAAATCAAAAAGAGAATCCCTTAAAATTATCCAAATTATCCAATGAAAATAAATCTAAATCTATTAAATTAGAAAATAAGAATCAAGACAAAAAAGAATCCCTAGGGAAAAACAATGTTGAATTAAATATACAAAATAAAGAAACTCTTGAATCAATTTTCTCAACTCAAGAAAAAGATATTGAAGAAGATTCTGCAGGCTCAGATAGGAAAAAACGTCAAAAGAGAAAACAATATAAGAGCAACACGGAAGCAGAACTTGATTTTGTCTTAAAAAGGTATTTACGTTTTCAATTGAGATGGAATAATTTTTTAAATCAAAAAATAACAAATAATATTAAAGTATATTGTCTCTTGCTTAGATTGGTAAATCCCAAAGAAATCGCTATATCCTCTATACAAGGTGGAGAAACAAGTCTAGATATTCTGATGATTCAAAAAGATTTGACTCTTAGAGAATTGATGAAAAAAAGAATATTAATTATCGAACCTGTGCGTTTGTCTATAAAAAACGACGGTCAATTTTTGATGTATCAAACTCTAAATGTTTCATTGGTTCATAAGAGTGAGTACCAACTTAATCAAAGTTACCGAGAAACACACTATATTAATTACACTAATTATATTGTAAGACATCCAAATCAAAGAATAACTGAAAATCGAGATTATGGTTTAGTTATTCCTGAACGTATTTTTTCCACTAAATGGCGTAGGGAATTAATAATTCGAATTTGTTTCAATTCTAGGAATAGAAATCTTATTTCGAACAATTCAGTATTTTGCAATAACGTAAAAAACTCTGATCAAGTTTTGGATAAAAGTCAAAATTTTGATAGGGATAAAATTGAACTAATTCAATTAAAATCCTTTCTTTGGCCTACTTACCGATTAGAGGATTTATCTTGTATGAATCGATATTGGTTTGATACCAATAATGGAAGCCGTTTTAGTCTGTTAAGGATATATATGTATATATGTATCCCCCGTTGAAAATTCGTGAATGATGCATTTCTTATCTCATATATATCTTTCAGGTCTGTATTTATTATATGAAACCGGGGGTTGTACACATTCCTTGTCTTACATTTCCATTCCAATACGATAAATCAATGCATGTATCCATATCCATTAGATAAATAATTAGATATTCGATTAGATCAAATAGGAATAGGTCAAAAAGATGTTCTCTTTTATCTGTATAAATATCTATTTTTTTTTTACTTAATACTTAATTAAAATGAGAAAATGAATAGGATTATTTTTACTGATCGGTTAAATGGATTTTTGAATTTTAAAAAGGAAAAAAAGAGTAGATTTTATCTTATGATAAAAAAGAAAGTTATTTCGGTTATTTCAGAAGAAGAAAATCGGGGATCTATTGAATTTCAAGTCTTTCATTTTACCAATAAAATAAAAAGGCTTACTTCACATTTGGAATTTCACAAAAAAGACTATTTATCGCAGCGGGGTCTACGGAAAATCTTAGGAAAACGACAACGGCTGTTGTCTTATTTGTCAAATAAAAAAAGAGTTTCTTATAAAGAATTAATGAATCAACTGGATATTCGGGAATCAAAAACGCGTTCATTTTTTCATTTAAAAAAACAATGAAAATTGTTTATTTTATTTTTATTGAATTTTTTTTTATCTAGAATTTAGACGAACTTCTTTTTGTTTTAAGCAGTTCATAAAAGAATGAATCGAGGAATAAACTATGAATGGAACAACTAAAAGAAAAGAACATATGATAGTCAATATGGGACCTCATCACCCATCAATGCATGGTGTTCTTCGTCTTATTCTTACTCTAGATGGCGAAGATGTTATTGATTGTGAGCCAATATTGGGTTATCTGCACAGAGGGATGGAAAAAATTGCCGAAAACCGAACAGTTATACAATATTTGCCTTATGTAACACGTTGGGATTATTTAGCTACTATGTTTACAGAAGCAATAACCGTAAATGGACCCGAGCAGATGGTGAATATTCAAGTACCTAAAAGAGCCAGTTATATCAGAGTGATTATGTTAGAATTGAGTCGTATAGCTTCTCATCTGTTATGGCTTGGCCCCTTTATGGCAGATATTGGTGCACAGACTCCCTTTTTCTATATTTTCAGAGAAAGAGAATTAGTATATGATCTATTTGAAGCTGCCACCGGTATGAGAATGATGCACAATTATTTTCGTATCGGAGGAGTAGGGGCCGATCTCCCTTATGGATGGATAGATAAATGTTTGGATTTCTGTGATTATTTTTTAACCGCTGTTTCTGAATACCAAAAACTTATTACGCGAAATCCCATTTTTTTAGAACGAGTTGAGGGTGTAGGTATTATTGGTGCAGAAGAAGCAATAAATTGGGGTTTATCCGGACCGATGTTACGAGCTTGTGGAATTCAATGGGATCTTCGTAAAGTCGATCATTATGAATGTTATGACGAATTCGATTGGGAAATCAATTGGCAAAAAGAAGGAGATTCGTTAGCGCGTTATTTAGTCCGAATCAGTGAAATGAAGGAATCTATCAAAATTGTTCAACAGGCCCTCGAAGGGATTCCAGGCGGTCCTTATGAGAATTTAGAAATACGTTGCTTTGATAGAGAACGGGATCCAGAATGGAATGATTTTGACTATCGCTTCATTAGTAAAAAAACCTCTCCTACTTTTGAATTACCGAAGCAAGAGCTTTATGTAAGAGTTGAAGCCCCAAAAGGGGAATTGGGAATTTATTTAATAGGGGATCAGAGTGGTTTTCCTTGGAGATGGAAAATTCGTCCCCCCGGTTTTATCAATTTGCAAATTCTTTCTCAACTAGTTAAAAGAATGAAATTGGCTGATATTATGACAATACTAGGTAGCATAGATATCATTATGGGAGAAGTTGATCGTTGAAATGATAATTGATACAAGAGAAGTACAAGATATCCACTCTTTTTCTAGATTAGAATCTTTAAAAGAGATCTATGGGATCATAGGGATGCTTTTACCTATTTTTACTCTTGTATCAGGAATCACCATAGGAGTACTAGTAATTTTTTGGTTAGAAAGAGAAATATCCGCAGGGATACAAGAACGTATTGGACCTGAATACGCCGGTCCGTTGGGAATTCTTCAAGCGTTAGCAGATGGAACAAAACTTATTTTCAAAGAAAACCTTCTTCCGTCTAGAGGAGATGGTCGTTTATTCATTATCGGACCATCCATAGCAGTTATATCCATTTTCGTAAGTTATTCAGTAATTCCTTTTGACTATCGCCTTGTTCTAGCCGATCTCAGTAGAGGTCTTTTTTTATGGATCGCCATTTCAAGTATTGCTCCTATTGGACGCCTTATGTCAGGATATGGATCAAACAACAAATATTCCTTTTTAGGTGGTCTACGAGCCGCTGCTCAATCAATTAGTTATGAAATACCGTTGACTCTTTGTGTGTTATCAATATCTCTACGTGCGTGTCGTTATAACCTTTTCTTTAATTATTTTTTGTAAGTAAAGAAGTTGAATAGGTATCTTCACTTTTTTATTCATCATTCAGGTTAAATTAACTAAATCAGATAGTTATATGAGTGAAAAAAAAAAAAACAGCTTCTAAATTAGCAGTAACAAGATTGAGTCTCATCTCCTAAGTACAAGAACGAAAAATAAAGTAAATTTAATATAAGCAAGACTTTTTACCCTTTACCCCATGGATTGGTTGATTAGTGATTAGTCATCCTGGCTTGAAGCGGGCTCAAAAGATCAACCGTATATAGTTTTCACTATTCTTTATATGTATTACTAGAACGGAGGGTTCGACAAAAATGAGTGGATGGTTAGGAACACAAAAATACATAAAAGATTAGTAATAGAAATTTTTATGTCAATTTTCAAAACGAAAATCTTTGGATAACATAAAAAAAAAGAACAATAATTGGGGCTTTCAATTTGTAGAAATAATCAAGCAGTACTCCTCACGATTGCAATCCAGAGTATGCTCCTACTCACAGATTAAAAAATGACTATCCGAAACGAAATAATCTTTTCTTGTTTTGAACTTCCTCTTTGAAAGAAGAATAAGAACGAAAATTCATAGAGATCACTAAATAGCCTGCATTATTAAGACACTCATCTAATCTCTGATTTTTTTTCATAATAATCAAAAAAAAGATGGCTATTGATATTCATAGAAAGAGTATTTTATTAATAAGTTATTACTCAACTAATAATAAGTTATTACTAAACAAATAATAAGTTATTACTCAACCAAGAAAAATTCAAATTCTTAAAAGACGAGATTAATTCATAAGTGCTTTTTGAGTTATTAGATCTATATCATTCTATATCATTCTGGCATACAGAATTCCATCGGTCTAATTTTTGACCTTCCGGCGAGTGTTGATTCTATCTATATTTTGACCCCAAATAAAATCTATCACGATAAAAAATATCAACCCGGTCCTTAGATTTCTTGATGGCCGTCAAGGAGCCGTATGAGGTGAAAATCTCATGTACGGTTCTGTACTAGCGATGGGAACAGTGATGTTCCCCCCGACTATTATTATCTAATAGTTCAAGTACAGTTGATATAGTTGAGGCACAATCCAAATATGGGTTTTTAGGATGGAATTTGTGGCGTCAACCTATAGGGTTTATCATTTTCCTAATTTCTTCCCTAGCCGAATGTGAGAGATTGCCTTTTGATTTACCCGAAGCAGAGGAAGAATTAGTAGCAGGTTATCAAACCGAATATTCGGGTATCAAATTTGGATTATTTTATGTTGCTTCCTATCTCAATCTATTAGTTTCGTCGTTATTTGTAACAATTCTGTACTTGGGTGGTTGGAATATCTTTATTCCGTCCGTATTTTTTTCTGATCGAGTTGAAATAAATAAAGTAGGTAGGGTCTTTAGAATGACAATTGGTATTTTTATTACTTTAGCTAAAACTTATTTATTCGTGTTCATTTCTATCACAACAAGATGGACTCTACCGAGACTAAGAATGGACCAACTATTAAATCTTGGATGGAAATTTCTTTTACCCATTTCTCTTGGTAATTTATTATTAATAACCTCTTCTCAACTCCTTTCACTCTAAACGAAAAAAGAATATGATATTCTATATTTCTCACTTCTCATCAAACAAGAGAAAGAAACAAACATAAGATTATTTATAGATCTTTACAATATGTTCCCGATGGTAACTGGGTTCATAAATTATGGCCAACAAGCAATACGTGCGGCAAGGTACATTGGTCAAGGATTCATCATTACCTTATCCCATGCAAATCGTTTACCTGTAACTATTCAATATCCTTATGAAAAGTTAATTACATCGGAGCGTTTCCGCGGACGAATCCATTTTGAATTTGATAAATGCATAGCTTGTGAAGTATGTGTTCGTGTATGTCCTATAGATCTACCCGTTGTTGATTGGAAATTGGAAACCGGTATGCGAAAAAAACGCTTGCTTAATTACAGTATTGATTTCGGAATTTGTATATTTTGTGGAAATTGCGTTGAGTATTGTCCAACAAATTGTTTATCAATGACTGAAGAATATGAGCTTTCTGCTTATGATCGTCACGAATTGAATTATAATCAAATCGCATTAGGTCGGTTACCGATGTCAGTAATTAACGATTATACAATTCGAACAATTTTGAATTATCCTCAAATAAAAAATGCATTTCATGATTAAAGAATGATTAAAGAGTAATTACTAATTACTATAGTAATGTATAGTCAGGTTCAATTTTATCTAATTGAAAGGAATCGTTACTTATTTTTTTTTTGCTCACTAGGACTCGAAATTGCAATTAATTGTTGATTAGTTAGTGAGAAGTGCAAATCAATTTGGATTGAAAATAGAATTTTATAATCTCTCTATTTATTTAGAAATAGTTTCCAGCTAACTTTTCTACTTGGTTTGGCGTAAGGGGGAACAAGATATTGGTATAGTAATTGGACCTAGACGTAATTCAAATCCATTAGAAACACCATTCCATTTTAATTGAATTCAATTAGGAGCATATCATAAAAAAATCAAAAAAATTTCCTGGTCAGGTCAATAAAATCATGAAAAACATTTCAATTTTTTTATCTTGTATATAGAATGGATTTGCCTGGACCAATACATGATTTTCTTTTCGTTTTTCTGGGATCAGGTCTTCTATTAGGAGGTATAGGAGTGGTATTACTTACCAATCCAATTTATTCGGCTTTTGCATTGGGATTGGTTCTTGTTTGCATATCGTTATTTTATATTTTATCAAACTCTCATTTTGTAGCGGCTGCACAGCTCCTTATTTATGTCGGAGCTATAAACGTTTTAATTTTATTTGCTGTCATGTTCATGAATGGTTCAGAATATTATAAAGATTTCGATCTTTGGACTGTTGGGAAGGGGATTACTTCGTTGGTTTGTACAAGTATTTTCATCGCCATAATTACCATGATTCTCGATACGTCTTGGTACGGAATTATTTGGACGACAAAATCAAACCAAATTATCGAACAAGATTTGATAGGGAATAGTCAACAAATTGGAATTCATTTATCAACGGATTTTTTTCTTCCATTTGAACTCATTTCAATAATTCTTTTAGTTGCTTTGATAGGTGCAATTGTTGTTGCCCGTCAATGAAAAATCTTTCTAACTATTAAGAACAATCGAAATTGAAATTTTCTCGCTCTTATCAAATCCATTTAGCTTTCATTTTTGAATTCTATTTCAATATCGATCTTTTTCTATCTTAGAAAAAAAAAAGAATATATTCTTTTTTTTTCTACTTGTTCGATTATAGTTAAGCGAAAGCCTTGGTTTATTGTTCATGGCGAAATGATTCAAAATTGATAAGGAGCTGATCAATGATACTCGAACATGCACTTGTTTTGAGTGCCTATTTATTTTCGATTGGTATCTATGGATTGATCACGAGTCGAAATATGGTTAGGGCTCTTATGTGTTTGGAACTTATCCTGAATGCAGTTAATATAAATTTCGTAACATTTTCGGATTTGTTTGATAGTCGACAATTACAAGGAGATATTTTCTCTATTTTTGTTATAGCTATTGCCGCAGCCGAAGCGGCTATTGGGTTAGCTATTGTTTCATCAATTTATCGTAATAGAAAATCAACTCGTATCAATCAATCGAATTTATTGAATAAATAAGTACTACTAATTTCATTTATTTTTAAAAGTCGAATATTCATCAATTATTTAATACTAAATGTAAAAATGTAAGAAATCAAAGTATCTTAGCCAACCCAGGAGTCGCGATCCATAATTCGATTGATTATTAAAATAATGATAAAATCATTGATTCATCTGGTATATAAATATATGATTTATATATAAGTTTACTAAATCGAAGATTTATGATATTCAAAAAATGAGAGATCCAATGTCCCATTCAGTAAAGATTTATGATACATGTATAGGATGTACTCAGTGTGTCCGAGCCTGCCCAACCGATGTATTAGAAATGATCCCTTGGGATGGATGTAAGGCTAAGCAAATTGCTTCTGCTCCACGAACGGAGGACTGTGTTGGTTGTAAGAGATGTGAATCCGCTTGCCCAACGGATTTTTTGAGCGTGAGGGTTTATTTATGGCATGAAACAACTCGAAGCATGGGTCTAGCTTATTAATATAATAAGTTTCAGAAAAAACTACTTTAAACAAACTGAATTTTCAATTTTTTTTTAAATACAATTGATTTTTTTTATCGACAAAAAACCCGTTCTCGAAAAAGAACGGGTTTTGGGGTCTAATTCTATCTTGTCTTTACCACGAATTATTTTCCTTGGTTAACAATAATTGTAGGTTTACCAATATTAGCGGGTTCTTTAATTTTCTTTCTACCTCATAGAGGAAATAAGGTAATAAGGTGGTATACCCTATCCATTTCTATTTTCGAACTCCTTTTAACGACCTATACATTCTGTTATCATTTCCAATTGACCGATCCATTAAATCAACTAGCAGAGGATTATAAATGGATTAATTTTTTTGATTTTAACTGGAGATTGGGAATAGATGGGCTTTCTATAGGAACCATTTTACTGACGGGATTTATAACCACTTTAGCTACTTTAGCAGCCTGGCCGGTTACTCGGGATTCCCGATTGTTCCATTTCCTGATGTTAGCAATGTACAGCGGTCAAATAGGATCATTTTCTTCTCACGATCTTTTACTTTTTTTTCTCATGTGGGAGTTCGAATTAATTCCCGTTTATTTACTTCTATTGATATGGGGAGGACAGAAACGTCTGTATTCAGCTACAAAATTCATTTTATACACTGCGGGGGGGTCTATTTTTCTATTAATAGGCGTTTTTGGTCTTGGCTTATATGGTTCGAATGAACCAACATTAAATTTTGAAATATTAGCTAACCAATCGTATCCTGTAGCACTAGAATTACTATTTTATACTGGATTTTTTATTGCTTTTGCAGTCAAATTACCGATCATACCCTTACATACATGGTTACCAGACACCCACGGGGAGGCACATTACAGTACTTGTATGCTTCTAGCTGGAATTTTATTAAAAATGGGAGCATATGGTTTGGTTCGGATCAATATGCAATTATTCCCCCATGCTCATTCTATATTTTCTCCCTGGTTGATTATAGTAGGTGCAATACAAATAATCTATGCAGCTTCAACATCTCCCGGTCAACGTAATTTAAAAAAAAGAATAGCCTATTCCTCCGTATCTCATATGGGGTTCATAATTATCGGAATTGGAGCGATAACCGATACGGGGCTCAATGGAGCCCTTTTACAAATGATTTCTCACGGATTTATTGGTGCTGCTCTTTTTTTCTTGGCAGGAATGACGTATGATAGAATACGTCTTGTTTATCTCGACAACATGGGTGGAATGGCGATTTTCCTTCCAAAAATATTCACACTGTTCAGTATCTTATCAATGGCTTCCCTTGCATTACCCGGCATGAGTGGTTTTGTTGCCGAATTGATAGTCTTTTTTGGAATAATTACCAGCCAACAATATTTTTTAATTCCAAAAATACTAATTACTCTTCTAATGGCAATTGGAATGATATTAACTCCTATTTATTTATTATCGATGTTACGTCAAATGTTCTATGGATACAAGATTTTGAATGTGCAAAACTCTTATTTTTTTGATTCTGGGCCGAGAGAATTATTTATTTTAATCTCTATTCTTCTACCAATAATAGGTATTGGTATTTATCCGGATTTCATTCTCTCACTCTCAGTTGAGAAGGTGGAAGCTATTATATCTACATATTTTTATCGATCGTTTTCATGAATAAAACAAGAAAAAATTCAGAATCCTATTCTTTCTTTTTCGTTTTGCAATTTTACAATGAAAAATGAAAATTAACTAAAGTCAAAATGAATTGAAATTTTGACTAGATGGATTTCTTTTTGTGAGAACCTTTTGAATCAATTAGTGTAGTGATTCAAATGGTTCTCGACATCTTCCCTGAAGTATGGAGTTTTTTTTTTTTATATTCTTTAACTTAATATTTAATAATTTAGTATTTCAAATTTGGATTTGATTATCATTTTTTTGAAAATGTTTTATGTTTCTATATTTGTAGGAATCTTTTTCAATTTGATTTCATGTTAATGAAAATTAAAGGAACCATAACTATGTAATCCTATTCCTAATAAATTGACCCAAAAATAGCATATCCAAATTATAAGAAAGCCCATAGAAGCCACAATCGCGCAATTTAGACTTTTAAACTTTTTTTTATTTGTTCGAGTATGTAAATAAATTGCAAATATAATCCAAGTAATAAATGACCAAGTTTCTTTTGGGTCCCAATTCCAATATGATCCCCATGCCTCATTAGCCCATACTGATCCTGAAAGAATCCCGATGTTTAAAAAGATAAACCCTAGACTAATAATACGATAACTCCACTGATCTAATTGTTGAATTAGTTGAGCTCTGTAATAATTTCTCGCAGAACAAGAGAAGTTGTTTATTAAAACATTCCGCTTTTCATCCATATATTGGATCTTGTTAAATGAAAATGACTCGTTTACGAAATTTTGAAAAATCTTTTGAAATGAAAATGAAATGACTAAAAAAGCTACTGATAATAATGATCCGCATAAAAGAGCTGCATAGCCCAATATCATCATACTTACGTGCATCATTAACCACTGGGATTGAAGCGCGGGTACTAATATTACAGATTGATGTATTTCGGTTAAAAGACCTGAAGTGGTAAAGCCGTGTAGAAAAATTGTACTTGGCGAGGTTATTGCGCTTAAATAATTGGTATGTTTTTTAAAATATGGAACGATAGAAATAAGGGAGAAACTCCATGAAAGAAAAATGAATGATTCATATAAATCACTTAATGGGAAATGCCCCGAATAAATCCAACGAGTGATTAATAATCCCGTTATACAGAAAAAAGTAGCTATAATGCCTTTTTCTGACGAATAATATAGTCCTACGATTTCATCAACGGATAAAATTATCAAAAAAATTGTAATTACAATTGAAACGATCGAAAATGATATATGAGTTAATATATGTTCTAAGGTGGAAAATATCATAAAAATTCTCAAATAAAAAAAAGGTATAGAAAATGATACGGAATCCAATCTGGAATTGGATTTATTATATATAGAACTTATTGTCTTTCTTTTCGAAGATAGCCTGCCGCCACTCGGACTCGAACCGAGATGCTCTAGCACTGCTTCCTAAGAGCAGCGTGTCTACCGATTTCACCATAGCGGCGTACGCAAAATAATAATAAGCTTTTTTTATTTAGTTGTCGAGATTGAAATTCAAAAAGTTAATTAAATTAATGACAAAAAATTCCTTTCGTTTTACTCCATATTGAAACATTCCAAAATATTACCATAATTCAAAATCCAATTCTTATTTAGTAATTCAATTATTAATTAATTAAATTATTAAAATGGCTATTCGAAATTCAAGTAGCTTGATGGGGAAAATAAGAATCCCCATCGGGAAAGACTACAATAAAAAAAAAAAATACCATTTTTTTTTTATTTATTATAAGTTTGATTATTGGATTGTTGCACAAAAAAACTTTTTGAATTATCCGTAGAAATAGATTTCGCTAATGAAAAAGCCTTCAATGCTGTAAAATAGGCTTTTATTTTCCAAATATTCTTACGAATATGTTTTTTTGATATAGAAGTACGTTTTTTTGGAACTGCCATGAAATTTGAAAAAAATTCCTTTTTTTATCTAGTTGAATGTGAAAGACATTTATTGTTCAAACAATTTCATTTATTTTTCAATTTTTTTTTGAATCTTGATTCCATTCAATCCAACTAAATATCTGACAAGACACAAAAGAGAAATAACGAAGTTTTTATATATCTATATTTATTTTTGTCGTGTTTTATATTTATATCCGTATCAAAATAGAATCAAAGGTGAAAAAAGGAATCCTTGCTCATTGATTTTGATCCATGGTAGGTATCGAAAGAAAAATGTTGGATATTCTAATAGTCCTTTCGACAATTCAAAAAAAATTCCATGTGTTTTATATTATTTATATTAATATAAAACAAAAGGAATGTATAAAATACTCTGTGTATATTTGTTGTATGGAATTATCAATTTTTCGTCTACGGATAGAAAAAATTATCGTAATACCTAATGGTAATTGAATTGGTTTATATCTTTAGTAAGTAGAAAGAGCTTCGTTATAACTTAGCTAATTTATTTAGATTTAGTTAGATAAGTTATTATAACTAACTATTTATAGTTAGTTATTTATAGTAATAAAAGTTTATTATTTTTTTTGAGTAAAATTTTTACTAAAATTCTAGTAAATTATATAAAAGTCAATTTTTAAAAATAGAAAATTCATAAAATATATATAGAAAATTCAAAAAAAAATATAAAAATAGATAAATATATCTATATATAAATATATATTAATTTCTATATTCTATAGAAATTAATATAAAATATAAATTAATATAAAGAAAAAATAGTATTAGTATTTTTAGTTAATTTTTTTATTTTTATTTCATTTTCGATTGCACTATTAGCCTGATCCTATTTATTCTAACTTCCTTCTTCCTCTGAATATTCGAAGGAGTTGAGAAAGAATAATTCAGAATAAAATAAGAATAAAAGATAAAAGGTTTTTTTATGGACTATACATATCCCTATTCATGGATTATACCTCTCATTCCACTTCCCATTCCTATGTTAATAGGAGTTGGACTTATCGTTTTTCCAATGGCAACAAAAAATCTTCGACGTATGTGGTCCTTTCCTAATATCGTTCTACTAAATGTAGTTATGCTACTTTCGGTCTATCTATCTATTCAGCAAATAAATACAAGTTCTATCTATCAATATGTATGGTCTTGGACAATTAATAATGATTTTTCTTTAGACTTCGGTTACTTAATAGATTCGCTTGCTTCGCTTATGGTAATATTAATTAGTACGGTTGGAATTCTGGTTCTTTTTTATAGTGACAATTATATGTATCATGATCAGGGATATTTGAGATTTTTTTCTTATATGAGTTTTTTCACTACCTCCATGTTGGGATTAGTTACTAGTGTGAATTTGATACAAATTTATATTTTTTGGGAATTAGTTGGAATGTGTTCTTATCTATTAATAGGTTTTTGGTTCACACGACCTATTGCGGCGAATGCTTGTCAAAAAGCCTTTGTAACGAATCGTGTAGGCGATTTTGGTTTATTATTAGGGATTTTGGGACTTTATGCTATAACGGGTAGTTTCGAATTTAGAGATTTATTCGAAATAGTAAATAAATTAGTTTATAATAATGAGGTAAATTTTGTATTTCTTACTTTGTGTGCCTTGCTTTTATTTACAGGTGCAGTTGCCAAGTCTGCTCAATTCCCCCTTCACGTATGGTTACCCGATGCCATGGAAGGTCCCACTCCTATTTCGGCTCTTATACATGCCGCTACTATGGTCGCAGCAGGTATTTTTCTTGTAGCTCGCCTCCTTCCTCTTTTTATAATTATACCTCATATAATGAATTTGATTTCTTTGATAGGTATAGTAACACTACTATTCGGAGCTACTTTATCCCTTGCTCAAAAAGATATTAAAAGAAGTTTGGCGTATTCTACGATGTCCCAACTGGGTTATATGATGTTAGCTTTAGGAATGGGATCGTATCAGGCGGCTTTATTTCATTTGATTACTCATGCTTATTCGAAAGCATTATTGTTTTTAGGATCCGGATCTATTATTCATTCAATGGAAGCTATTGTTGGATATTCTCCCGATAAAAGTCAGAATATGGTTCTTATGGGAGGGTTGAAAAAGCATGTACCAATTACAAAAACTGCTTTTTTAATAGGTACGCTTTCTCTTTGTGGTATTCCACCTCTCGCTTGTTTTTGGTCCAAAGACCAAATTCTTAACGATAGTTGGTTGTATTATCCGGTTTTTGCAATTATAGCTTGTTTCACAGCAGGATTAACCGCATTTTATATGTTTCGAATCTATTTACTGACTTTTGAAGGACATTTAAACGTTCAGTTTAAGAATTATAGTGGTCAAAAAAGTGGTTCCTGCTATTCAATATCTCCATGGGGAAAAGAAATTCAAAAAAACAAGTTTTCTTTATTATTTTCAATAAATAATAATGAAAAGGGGATTTTCTTTTTTTTCAATACAACCTATCGAATTTTTGATAATGGAAAAAAAATGATACACCCTTTTATTAGTATTGCTTGTTTTGGAATTCAAAATACGTTTTTTTATCCCCCCGAATCGGACAGTACTATGCTATTTTCCATGTCTATATTAGTACTATTTACTTGTCTTGTTGGAATTATAGGAATTCCTTATAATCCAAGTGGAATTGATTTTGATCTATTATCAAATTTGTTGAATCCGTCTATAAACCTTTTACATCCGAATCAAAATAATTTTATAGATTGGTATGAATTTTTTATAAATGGAATTTTTTCGGTCAGTCTAGCCTTTTTTGGTATATTTATAGCGTTTTTTTCATATAAGCCCATTTATTCATCTTTCAAAAATTTCAACTTACAAAATTCATTTGTTAAAGGTAA